AAACCATCACCCATTAATACAACGCCAACATTATTTGATTCCAAATTCAGAGCAATGCCTATTGTACCCTCTTCAAATTCTATTAATTCCCCTGCCATTACTTCATCAAGACCATGAATACGAGCAATGCCGTCGCCCACTTGAAGTACGGTACCGGTATTCACAATCTTTACTTCTCTATTATATTGTTCAATACGTTCGCGGATAATATTACTAATTTCATCAGCTCGAAGGGTTCCCATTAGTATCTCTTTTTTATTTTTCGGAAGGAAAGGAAAAAAAAACACCTAAACTTTAAACTAGATTAAAAAGGCTAATCAGTTATTTCTTCCACGGACCCGAGGATACCAATATTAGCACTGATGGTACGAAAATGTAATTCGCTATTCAAACAACTATTCAGAGTTCCTAGAGCTCTTTGTAAAGCTTGTTGGAAAACTTGCTGTCGTACCTGATTAACCGCTCTTTGTTGTTCAAAAAAAAGAGTTTCATTTTTGTAATTTTTTAATTGTTCCAAACTATCGCAAGTAGCATTAATCAAATTTATTTTCTCTCTTTCTATCTCAGAGTATCCATTCAGTCTATACTCATCTGCTTCCATTTCCACTTTACGTAATCGAGCCCGCGCTCTTTCGAGCTGTTCAGCGGCCCCTCTACGTAATTCTTCTGAATTTCGAATAGTACTCAAGATCCTTTGTTTTCGCTTATCTAATAAATCATTTAATGAAAGTAGATTATCTTTACATTCATTTCACAACTCTCATATCTCTTCCCGAACCAAACATGAATCTTTTGATTCATTTGGCTCTCACGCTCAATTGTTTCTTTCCTTTGATAGACATTCCCATATCTTTGATCTTTGAATGGAATGAACCTATCCTCTCTTGAGCCTATCCTCTCTTTTCTGTTCGTATTCAAAGATATCGAAACTGATCTAACATCAGAATATTAGGATAGTAGGACTCTTCAGACCAGACAAAAAATAAAAAATTGTCAGCAAAGTTGTTTCTTTATTTGTTTTTTATTCACAAACTTTTTTTTTCATCCAAAAAATTAAAAAAATTTATCTTTTTTATACAATATATAGGTCGTCGATTTGGCAGTGGATAAAAAAAGGGGTGGGGGAATATACCCATCTTTCCTATACCTGTAAATGGTTCAAATAAATTTATCCATATGAGTGTTATACATCGGATAAATTACCAATTATTTATTTTTTTTATAATTTTTTTTTTTTTTTTTGCGGTATTTCGGTACTAATGTAGCGGTAGAAAGAGTACCACGGTATGCTGTGCCTGGACTTCAAACAATTTATCTTTAACCATGTAAAAGACCTCAACATTATTGGTTGATAGAGAATCAAAGTTCATTTACCAATTAGTCACGAAATGCTATGGTTCTTAGATATGATTTCTGAATAAAATCCAATTACGAAGTAATTCGTCGAGATTGTGCACCCTTTTTCCTATTTACATTTACGCAAATAAAAAAAAGAATACATAAATATAAAGAAAGTGCAGCCGGCGAAATCCAACCTATTCTTGAAATACACAACTCGCACACACTCCCTTTCCAAAAAAAATCAATATACCCAGCACAACGCTTAAATTTATTGGATTTGTTGCTAAAATATCGGTATTAAACTCGAAACTCCCAGCGGATGGCCAGTGCCCCACGGAAACAAAGGAATCGGTTATATTTTTCATATGCTCTCCTCTTATAGATAGGACTAACAAAGAACAGAGTTCTTTTTGTATCACTCCACTCGCCTCCCCCCTTTTTTTTATCGATTTTTTTGTTCCATTTCTTATTTTTAATGGAATTTTACTAAACTAAGAACGAAAGGGAAGAAAGCGAGTGGATCCGCTAATTCCTTATCCTCAAATCAGTCCCTCCCAAAGTATTGTTTCGACAAACAAAAAATAAATAGTTATAGGAGTAAAATTCGAAGGAGCAAAGGGAAACTCCCAGTTAATAAAATAAGAAAAAAGATAGGTCCCCCTTTTTTTTACATTTTGATTCTACGATAAAATTAAACAAAAGGATTTGCAAATAAAAGAGCTAATGCCACGACCAGTCCATAAATTGTTAAAGCTTCCATAAAAGCCAGACTAAGCAATAAAGTACCTCGTATTTTACCCTCTGCTTCTGGTTGTCTCGCAATACCTTCTACAGCTTGGCCCGCAGCAGTACCTTGACCAACCCCAGGTCCAATAGAAGCAAGCCCCACAGCCAATCCAGCAGCAATAACGGAAGCAGCAGAAATAAGTGGATTCATGGTAATTTCCTCGCAAAAAAAAAAAGAAATGGTTAATGATACAACCAACCAATGAATTACTACTTAATCTTTATCCACTTCTTTTTCTACTTTTACTATTTACTTTACTATACTACCTTTTTACTTACTTCTTTTTTTTTATTGATACTTATCACTAAAATCTATCGGGTCGAAGTAGCTAAAAACTCCAACAGAATATTACTTAATTTTAAGAACTACTTCCATATACTGTTTTTCCTTTCTTTCTACCCATGATGGAGTTTTATGTAAATAGATACATACGGTTTTAGCCATTGTGTTTTCTTGTTTAGAAACTCTTATATTCTTTCATTCAATTAACAATCACAGAAAAAATAGAAAAAGGACTGATATTTGAATCTATATAAATTATAAATGAAGTGAGCTAGAAAAAAAGAGATAGGGATAATTCCTATCTAACTAGTAAATAACATATACTTTTTTTCTTCCATAACGTAAACCACCTGCACTTTATTATTCTATTAATATTAAATCGTATTCTGTACATATATCTAGTAGGACCCCCCACCCAATCCTTTTTTCTCTTAAAAACTCTGCAATATCATCTATCTTTCTTCATATATACAATACTACAATACATAATATTAGCTATTTTCATTTTCTTCTCCAGCCCTGTGGATTATATTGAACCCCGCATTGCTTTAATTGGGATAAGCTTAAAAAACTATTTCGAAAGTTAGTCAATGATGACCCTCCATGGATTCACCTATATAAGCCGCAGCCAAAGTTGAAAAAATAAGAGCTTGAATACCACTTGTAAATAATCCAAGAAACATGACAGGTATAGGAACTACTGAAGGCACTAAAGAAACAAGAACAACAACTACTAATTCATCAGCCAATATATTCCCGAAAAGTCGAAAACTAAGAGATAAAGGCTTTGTAAAATCTTCTAGGATATTAATTGGTAAAAGTATTGGAGTTGGTTGAATGTATTTACCGAAATATCCCAATCCTTTTTTGCTAAGACCCGCATAGAAATATGCCACTGACGTGGGTAAAGCTAAAGCAACAGTAGTATTTATATCATTCGTGGGCGCAGCTAACTCCCCATGAGGTAACTTTATGATTTTCCAAGGTAAAAGAGCACCTGACCAGTTAGAAACAAAAATAAATAGGAACATCGTTCCAATAAATGGAACCCAAGGACCATACTCCTCTCCAATCTGAGTTTTGCTCAAGTCTCGAATAAATTCAAGGACATATTCGAAGAAATTCTGCCCGTCGGTCGGAATGGTTTGTGGATTCCGAACAGCTATGATGGCTGAACCTAATAAAATAGCAATTACAACCCAAGAAGTGATAAGCACTTGGGCATGAATTTGTAAACCTCCTATTTCCCAATATAAATGTTGGCCTACTTCTACACCTGACATATCGTATAACCCTTTGAGTGTTTTAATGGAACATAGTATAACATTCATATTGCCCTATAATAGAAATCGAACTTAAAAAAGGAATTATTTTGATTCAACCATATCTTTCTCAATTCATCTACCTTCATTTATGAATAGGAATCATACATTATATTTAGAATACCAAGAAATTACATAAAAAAAAAATACCAATCATTTTTTATTCAATATTCAAAACATAGTTCAAAAATGCAAACCAAAATAATAAACAATCAAAGAAATCCATGGAGTTCAACAAAAAGGAACTAATCTTCTTCTTCTTTTTCTTAACTATTAAATTATAAGATAATCAACCTTTTTTTATATAACTATTTCGGCCCTCCAAAATTGCGGATACTAATTTGGTAAGAATCAATCGAATCGATGCTATAGCATCATCGTTGGCCGGAATAGAAATATCTGCAAGATCTGGGTCACAATTTGTATCGATTAAACAAATCGTCGGAATGCCCAAAATGACACATTCTCGAAGAACCATATATTCTTCTTGCTGATCAACGATAATTACAATATCGGGCAATCCCGTCATATATTTGATCCCACCCAGATATGTTTGCAAGGTGGATAACTTTCTCTTCAACATTGCTGCATCTCCTTTTGGGAGACGGGCGAGTTTCCCCATTTTTTGTTCCGCTCTTAAGTCCCTGAACTTCTGAAGTCTTGTTTCTGTAGTAGACCAATTTGTTAACATACCACCAAGCCATTTTTTATTAACATAATGACATCGAGCCCTTATTGCTGCTGATGCTACTAAATCCGCTGCTTTATTTTTGGTGCCAACGATTAAGAAGTTTTTTCCCATACTTGCTGCATCAAAAACTAAATCGCAGGCTTCTGATAAAAAACGAGCAGTTATAGTAAGATTTGTAATATGAATACCTTTACGCTTTGCAGAGATGTAAGGAGCCATTCTAGGATTCCATTTCTTAGTACCATGACCAAAATGAACTCCTGCTTCCATCATCTCTTCCAAATTTATGTTCCAATATCGTCTTCCCATTTTGCCACACTTTCTCTTTTTTTTTTAGAGAGATTCAGTAACCTGTGAAATAAATAATTGTTCCGACGGAACCTTATACCAGGATTGACCATTGATCTACGACCAAAATCATGAATTTCTTTTCATTCTTTATTTTTCGTTGATTACCAAATCCATAATCGGACCATAGAATTCAAGTAAAAAAAATGAACCTCTTGTTAGGAATTACTAAATCATGTATCATGTAAATGATTGGTCTGATGTCCCATGGAAATAGTTCGGGACGCAAGAACAAAAAAAATTCTCAAAATTCTCTATAGTGTAACAAAATATCTCTCATCTCCAATTCGAATAGATTCTTTCTTTTTATTTTCAAATGAATGTTTTTATCTTGCTTTGAACGATGTACTAATTTTTTGAATCCAGTACCAACCGGTATAATCCCCCCCAGAACAACGTTCTCTTTCAGCCCTTTCAACCAATCAATACGACCTCGTAGAGCAGCTTTTGCTAAAACTCGAGCAGTTTCTTGAAAACTCGCTTCGGATATGAAACTTTGAGTATTCAGAGATGACTTCGTTATTCCCAATAAGATTGCCCGATAACAGATCGCTTCGTCCAAAACACGCCCTGCTCGCTCTGCTCGCAACAATCCAATCAGTTCCCTAGGTGAAAACACATTAGACATTCCATCTTCTGAAACCAACACTTTTGATGTTACTTGACGTACAATAATCTCTATATGTCTATTATGGATCTGTACCCCCTGGGATCGATAAACCTTTTGGATCTTATTAACCAAAGAGATACGACTTTGTGCTATGGTTAGTTCAGCTCCAATCAAGAATCCCCAGGGTATCCCAAGAAGCCTTCGGCTACGTTCGTCCCAACCTTCAACTCTCTTTTTGAGGTTCATCGATATTGAATCAATTGAACGAACTTCTAAGATTTGTTCCACTTTTGGAAGACCTTGCGTGATATCGCCGGATCTCGATTTTTCATATATAAATGTAATTAATGTATCTCTTTCATAAAAGGTTTTCCCATAATGGCCATGAACAGTTGCTCCCGGAGTGACCAAATAGGGCTTAGCTGATCTTATAACTAAAGAGTCAACATGAACAATTAAAATTTTACCAGATTTTTTGATGCGTGATCCGTATTTCAATAGACATAAATTTTCACAAAGAAATAGGCCAAGGCTAATTATTGTCCATGCCTCTTCACAATAATCGTGATGGAGAAAACACCAATTAAAATGGAATAAATTCCAAATGATGTTACTACACGGATCGGGATTATAAATCCTACTATTTTCATCTAGGAAACAGTATTGAAATTGAAGTACTTGGAAAGTCTGTTGAAAATTGTCAAGTAACAAATAGTTCTTTAAAAAGATTTGATTATAAGTTATTAAATAGTAAGATAAACAAGGATTCGCTATTTTAAATACAGTAGTACCTAAGGGACCCAACAAATCCCTAATTGGATTCATGGGATCCAATTCTTTTGTCGCATTATTATATCTCGAAGTATTAAAGGGGCCAATTCGAGAACAATTGGATGATGACAAAATTCGGAAAGATTGGCATTCCTTATTTCGATTCAACAACGTACCAAGAGTTCCCTGATGTTGGGGAAATGATTGAGTCTTTACCTTGGAATTAAAAGGATTTATATTGGTACGATCTAATCCAATATTGTAAATCAATCCTGAACTTGACGTATCATACTTTTTTACGGTATAAGAAATAGTGGACTTTACTAACTCAATTCTGATGAAATCACGAAGCAGATCATTTGCCCTTATTTCAACAAAGGAAGCATGAACCTCTTCTTTTAGAAAACCCCTTTTTTCTTGGTCCCAATTCAATACTAAGCAAGCCCGAACTAATTGAATACTTGTGTGAGAAATTCCTCGAATTGACTTGCTATTTCCAGAAAGTATATAATTGACAATTCGAAGTTGTACATTATCCTTTTCCTGCAAGAGATCCTGAGGAAAAAGTGTTGCTAAATTTATCCCATCGGATATTTCATATGGGACTACGGGCCGAACCAAAACAAAATACTTTTTTTTTATAGGTGTGATCCGTTGAACATAGATCCAATTTTGAAATTTTTTTGATCCCTTATAATTTTGATTTTCCATTCCTGGTGGTATCAAAATGCCGCCGTGCCTAGATATTTTATCCGCCTCTCCAGGAAAATGAATATCTCCAGAAAAAATTTTCAGTTCAATACTCCTTTTTTTTCTCTCCACTCGGACTAATCCACCTACTCGGCTTCTTGTATTTATATTTAAAGCAAGTCGTGTATCTACTCCAACGATACTATTGTTTCGGACCATTATGGGCGAAGATACGGGGAAGATATGCACTTCCTCGGGAATGAAAAAAAATCGATCTACTCTCATTTGCATTTGGTATTTCGGACTAAATTCTTTTGCTCCTCGATACTCAATCAAATTCTCTTTTTTTACGATTGAATCTACTTCGACAATCCCATATTTAGTAATTCCCGAACTGCTTCTTCTATATCGCGGATCATCAAAATAAGCAAGAATACTATTTTTACGTAAAATACCATTTATAGGTATTTTAATAGAAATACAAAAAGATGGTATTAGTTTCTTTTCTCGTTCTTGATCATATTGTAAGGGAATCACGAATCTATTTCTTCGCTTTTTCGCCAAGGAATCATCGGAATTCTCTTGACAAATAGAGGGATCTATGAGATTCCAATGACCATTGGATATGATTCGATAAGGTTTTGAATACTCAAAAATTTGCCCATCCTTTTTACTTTTACCAAAAAATTTATGTCTTACTTGATCATTAGTCAAATCAAAGATATTTCTTTCTTCGACAGAAAAAGAATTAGAATTCATTTGATCTTGATCCTTGTGGAGTGAAAAAGACACTATACTGGATCTGCATAGACCTCCTGCTAATATCCATAAATGACTTGTTTTTGGTACTAGATGAACATTACTATACGGATATTCGGGCGCATGATGCACATCAGTACTCCAGTGCATTTCTCCTTCTGACTCAGAATAAATATGTTTTAGAACCCTCTCCTTAAAACGAAAAGTGGACGTTCCGGCACGAATCTCGGCAATCACTTGTTCCGATTCTACATATTGATCATTTTGAACTAAAATCAAACTTTTTGTTGGAATATTAACATTATGTATAATATCTCGACTCTCAATAGTTACATACAAGTCTATAAAACATAGAAAAGCAGGATGCCCATGACGGGTACGTGTGGGATGAACCAAATACTCATCAAATTTTATTTTTCCATTAGAGGGAGCTCGTACATGTTCGCCAGTACCACCTGTGAATACTCCGCCCGTATGAAAAGTTCTTAATGTGAGTTGAGTCCCCGGTTCCCCAATTGATTGACCCGCAATAATGCCTACGGCTTCTCCCAACTCAACCAGATCACCATGAGTAGGGCTACGGCCATAACATAATTGGCAGATCCAAGAAGTACTCCTGCAATTAAAAGGGGTTCGAATATATATTGGGTGTGCTCGAAAGGTTATAAATCGATTGACAAGTCCAATTCCAATATCCTTATTTCGAGTGGCAATACATCGTAGACCAATATATATATCGTCTGCTAATACACGACCAATTAGTGTTTGAACAAAAATTTTTTCCGTCATACCATTTTTGGGACTCACGTAAATACCTCGTATAGTACCACAATCCGTTCTACGTACAAGAATGTGTTGAACTACTTCAACAAGTCTACGCGTGAGGTATCCAGCATCTGATGTTCGTACAGCAGTATCTACAACTCCTTTGCGGGCTCCGTAGCAAGAAATTATATATTCTGTCAAAGAAAGCCCTTCTCGTAAATTGCTTTGAATGGGTAAATCAATCATTTGTCCTTGAGGATCCGACATTAATCCTCTCATACCTACTAATTGGTGTACTTGAGATACATTTCCTCTAGCCCCCGAAAAGGACATTAGATGGACTGGATTAGAGGGATCAGTCATACGAAAATTAGGATTCATTTCTTGTCTCAAATATTCACTTGTAGCATACCATATCTCAATGGATTGACGTAATTTTTCTACCACGTGTACATTCCCATAATGATGGTTTTTCTCTAAAAGAAAACTTTGTTGTTCAGCGTCTTGTACTAACCATCCCTTAGAAGGTATTGTTAAAAGATCATCAATTCCTAATGAAATAGATGTAGCAGTGGCTCGCTGGAAACCCAAAGTCTTCACTTGATCCAGGATATGTGATGTATATGCCATTCCGAAATGATCTATTAATCTGCTAATAAGTCGTTTAATAGCAGTTCCATCTATCACCTTATTGTGAAAGGCCAGATCGGCCCGTTCTGCCATAAGGACCTCCATATTCTGCTGAGTAAGATTCCACAATGGGCCTGAGTCAGTGATTCGAAAACTTCCTTTCCTTAATCCTGATTCACACAGAAATTCAGAAATTTTGATACCAGTTAAATTGGGGAGACCCGAATTCCTGCGAGTATGGGCATCACTAATAGAATTTATTTTTATAGAGCGTATGAGTTACATAGCCTATGAGTAGGCACGGCAAAACCCCTGTATGGCTTCTTCTATTTCTCGATAAAAAGAAAGATGACCCACAGTAGTTCGAATATATATACAACGAATTTCTCTTTTTATACTTCCCACTATTCGATAGTGTTTATAAATCTCATTAGAATTACCAAAAGATTCATATTGAACTTCGATGGGAACTTCTCTTGAGCCAACGACGCGTTGATCTAATCTCCACCGAAGCCACAAAGGACTATCTAAAAGGATTCGTTTCCGCCGATAAGCCCCAAGTGCATCATAAGAACTATAAAAAGACGGCTCTTTTGTATACTTACAGTCATTATTGTCAACAGCTTCCTTTTTATAGTTTACCCAATTAGAATTATATTGATTATACCTATTTGTACAAATACCCCGGGGGTTCCCGATCGTTAATACATAGAGCCCAATAAGCATATCTTGAGTTGGTAGGGAAACGGGATCCCCAATAGCTGGAGACAAGAGATTAATATGAGAAAACATAAGTAAACGAGCTTCCGCTTGAGCTTCCAAAGATAAAGGTACGTGAACAGCCATTTGATCCCCATCAAAGTCTGCATTGAAGCCCTTACAAACTAATGGGTGTAAACAAATAGCGCGCCCTTCCACTAAAATGGGTTGGAACGCCTGTATGCCTAATCTATGTAGGGTAGGTGCTCTATTCAACAATATAGGATGTCCCCGCATAACTTCTT